TGGTTTGTTCTTGCATATCTCTACCAGTTTTCCAAATTAATCCCGCGGATACATATAATTCAGAAGAGTATGTGAGTGATTCATACACAGCATCTCTTTCTTTTATCAAGGGCTCTGCCAATTGATATGTTGACACAAATAATTGAAATTCAATTTCTTGATCTGTATCTTCAATTTTTGGAAACTTATGAAGTTCTTCCATCAAGCCTTGATCAATGAACCTACAAAATCCGTCAAATTGTATCTGACTAAACCCTGGTATTGTATACATTCCCTCATTTCCATCCCGGAACATCTTAAGTTTTCCGTTTATCGAAAAAATCCAACTATTGGCTCACTCTTCGTTGAACCATATAGATTGATCTAGCAACGATGGAATGTATATTTTGCTCATTTGAACAACATGAAATTTTATCCAACCCCATATACATATATATATGTACTAAATACGTATGAACGGAGGAATCAAAAAAAATGTGACTCAAATTCGAATTTGCGACAGATACAAATGGAAATGAATTGATAAAACATTCCTGGAAACAAAATTCTGCCACTTAGACTTATGGAGTCTTGTATAGAATATCAAAATAGATCCAATTTCTACCTTATGATATTACGATCAGATTGGGTACCATAAATGGATTCGGAATTGAATCTGTTCTCTATGAGTGAGATAAAGACAGAATAATCAGGAACCGTCTAGAGTTGACTTTGATTTTAGCACTTAATTTATTTCATCGATTCCGTTGTTCAAAAAATGATTCGCAGAGAGAAAAGATATTTCTACCCATTTGTTAATTAGTAGAATACGATTGAAGTGCGTAAGAGAAGTCATATTTATTAAGTACATGCAGATATAACTATCTAGCTATCCGTATATCCCATCTTTTATCGAAGTTCCCTTGAGGCAACATAGGTCGTGCTATATCCAAATTTCGATTTTATATTCAATATATTCAATGAAAAATGCAAGCACGACGATTTCCTAATAGGAATATGTAGATAAGATACCTGACTAGGTATCCGTGTAAGAATTTCTGTTCTGGGGTTTACATATACACATAATTGTTGTTATAATTGAAATTGAAAAGGATTAATTATGGAAAAGAATTGAGACTGATTAGTCGTATATCAATTTGATCTCCTTATGTTATTAAGGAAACCAAATTGGAGATCAAAATCCAAGAACCATTCATGAATTCACAGTCATTAATGCTTCCAATTTGCTCTGAATTTTGGATTCTGTGACTGGAAATCCATTTTTCTCTTTCAATAGAAAAAAAGGGGAAAGCTTTTATTTAGGTGTTGTGTGTTTTGAAATACAATCAATCTAAGAGAACAACAGGATCCAATCAAAAAAAAGAAATGGTTCAGCAATTCCCCAGAATATTTCCATCTATATCTATTTTGTATCGTTTTGGCGGCATGGCCGAGTGGTAAGGCGGGGGACTGCAAATCCTTTCTCCCCAGTTCAAATCCGGGTGTCGCCTGATTAACAAAAGACTCGGAATTTCTTACCCTACTAAACTAATAGAACTCAAAAAATTCTTGCCTGGCAGAAGCAGAGGTAAGGGGCGGGGACTGTTCGATACCCAATTTTAAGAATCGGGGGGTTGACTTTCAATTATTTCTTCAAAAATCGGGGTGTGACCCAAACCTGTACCATACCAATATGAATTACCAATATAAATAAAGAAATACTCACTTAATTACGGATTCCTGATGCGTTCAGGCCATTGATTTGATTTATCAATCGAATCAAATCCATAGTAAGATTCAATTGTGAGATTCAGAACTACGAAAGTCAGGGACCGTAAATCCGTGTATCCAAAGGAAGGTTCCTAAGAGACTGTAAATCCTTGCTCCTAGGATCCAAGAAGGGGTTATAGGAAGGACTATAAATACTTCCTAATTACCTTACCCTACTAGTGTTTACTGACTGAGTCTTGAAGTAGATTGGGTAGGCTGGTGGGGAATCCAATTAGGAGTTGTGGAAAGAACTGAAGATACTTTGTATCCATACAAACTCATGAGAGTCTCTGAGTGCTCAGGTTTTCAATTAATATTGTATGGGTGATTGGCTTTTATAGAATAAAAGTGGAAAAAGGTGCTTTCGTTGGGGTAACCCCGCCAAGAATGTAATAGGGTGTCTTCCAATTATTTCACATTTCACAGAAGTAGAGACAGTAAGGCTTAGATGGGAAATTAGGGGTATGTGATAGATAGTTATATATCTTGATGGTATATTTTTTTTTCTGCTTTTTGTTTATGAAAGGCAACAATAGGTCTTACTATTCCTACATATTCCATTAGTCACATTCCCTTGAGACTTCCAAGGGGCAACTGTGTATCTTGCTTGTACTTAGTGCTTTCCGATTCCACCAGAAATCATATAGGGACTTGTTACGGGTGTATTCATTGGATTGGTTCATCAAAAACGTTAGGTCAAAATCCCATTTTGACTCTGCACCATTGATTCCACTATTATTAGTGATCAAGA